GCAGAACATGTCCGAGCCCCTTCTAATGGAAAAATAAGATTTCATGAGGATTTGGTTCATCCGACACGTACACGTCATGGGCATCCCGCTTTTCTATGTTCTATAGATTTGTATGTAACTATTGAGAGTGAAGATATTCTACATAATGTGAATATTCCCCCCAAAAGTTTTCTTTTAGTTCAAAACGATCAATATGTAGAATCCGAACAAGTGATTGCGGAGATTCGCGGAGGAACATCTACTTTGAATTTGAAAGAGAAGGTTCGCAAACATATTTATTCTGATTCAGATGGAGAAATGCACTGGAGTACTGATGTGTATCATGCACCTGAATTTACATATGGGAATGTTCATTTATTATCAAAAACAAGTCATTTATGGATATTATTAGGGGAGCCGTGCCGTTCCAGTCTAGTCTCCCTTTCGATCCACAGGGATCAGGATCAAAAGAGTGCGCATTCCCTTTCTGTCAAGCGAAGATCTATTTCCAACCTCTCAGAAACTAATGATCGGGCGATACAAAAAATCTTTAGTGCGCATTTTTCTGGTCAAAAAGAAGATAGGATTGCTGATTATTCAGACCTCAATCGAATCATATGTACTGATCATTCTAATCTCGTATATCCGGCTATTCTACCTATTCTAGCCGAGAATTCGGATTTTTTGTCAAATTTATTATCAAAGAGGCGAAGAAATCAATTCATCATTCCACTCCAATCGATTCAAGAACGCAAGAAGGAATTAATGCCCTGTTCAGGTATCTCGATGAAAATCCCCACAAATGGTATTTTCTGTGGAAATAGTATTATTGCTTATTTCGACGATCCTCGGTACAGAAGAATGAGTTCGGGCAGTACTAAATATGGGACTCTAGAAATGCATTCAATCGTGAAAAAAGAGGATTTGATTCAGTATCGAGGAGTGAGGGAATTTCGACCAAAACACCAAAAGAAAGTAGATCGATTTTTTTTCATTCCCGAAGAAGTGCATATCTTACCCGGATCTTCTTCCATTTCCATAATGGTACGGAACAATAGTATCATTGGGGTAGATACACAAATCACCTTAAATATAAGAAGCCGAGTAGGCGGGTTGGTCAGGGTGGAGAAAAAAAAAAAAAGAATTGAACTGAAAATCTTTTCTGGAGATATATATTTCCCTGGAAGAGCAGATAAGATATCCCGACATAGCGGCGTTTTGATACCACCAGGAACAAGAAAAACAAATGACAAGGAATCCAAAAAAGTGAAAAATTGGATCTATGTCCAACGGATTACGCCGAGCAAGAAAAAGTTTTTTGTCTTGGTTCGACCTGTCGTCACATATGAAATAATGGACGGTATAACTTTGGCCACACTTTTCCCCCCCGATCTATTGCAGGAAAGAGATAATGTGCAACTTCGAGTTGTCAATTATATCCTTTATGGAAATGGCAAACGAATTCGAGGAATTTCTGACACAAGTATTCAATTAGTTCGGACGTGTTTAGTTTTGAATTGGAACCAAGACAAAAAAAGTTCTTCTAGTGAAGCAGCCCGCGCTTCCGTTGTTGAACTAAGGACAAACGATTTGATTCGTCATTTCCTAAGAATCGACTTCGTAAAATCCCCCATTTCGTATATCGGAAAAAGGAATGATCCTTGGGGTTTAGGATTGCTCGCTGATAATGGATTAGATTGGACCAATATCAATCCCTATTCCAAGGTAAGAATTCAACAAACCCTTAACCAAAATCAAGGAACTATTCATACATTTTTGAATAGAAATAAGGGATGTCAGTCGTTGAGCATTTTGTCATCATCCAATTGTTCTCGAATGGACCCAGTCAACGGTGCAAAATATCACAACGTCATACAAGAATCAATTCAAGAGGATCCTCTAATTCCAATTAGGAATTCATTGGGTCCTTTAGGAACATCCCTTCCAATTGCGAATTTTTATTCATTTGATCGGTTACTAACTCATAATCAGATCTTAGTAACTAACTATTTGCAACTTGACAATTTAAAACAGCCCTTTCAAGTATTAAAATTGAAATATTATTTAATTGCGGAAAATGGGAAAATTTATAATCCAAATCCACGCAGTAAGATTCTTTTGAATCCATTGAATTTGAATTGGTATTTTCTCCACCACAATTATTGTGCAGAGACATCTAAAATAATGAGTCTTGGACAGTTTATTTGTGAAAATGTCTGTATAGCCAAAAAAAGACCCCCCCTCAAATCGGGTCAAGTTATCCTTGTTCAAGTTGATTCTGTAGTAATACGATCAGCTAAGCCTTATTTAGCCACCCCGGGAGCAACTGTTCGTGGCCTTTATGGAGAAACTTTTTACGAAGGAGATACCTTAGTTACATTTCACTATGAAAAATCGAGATCCGGTGATATAACACAAGGTCTTCCAAAAGTAGAACAGGTATTAGAAGTGCGCTCCGTTGATTCAATATCGCTGAATCTAGAAAGGAGGGTTGAGGGTTGGAACAAATGTCTAACAAGAA